AGCGCTAAGGCTACAACCAATCCATAAATTGTTAACGCTTCCATAAAAGCTAGACTAAGCAATAAAGTGCCTCGTATTTTTCCCTCCGCCTCGGGCTGTCTTGCGATACCTTCTACAGCCTGGCCCGCGGCAGTACCTTGACCAACTCCAGGTCCAATAGAAGCAAGTCCGACAGCTAATCCAGCAGCAATAACGGAAGCGGCAGAAATCAATGGATTCATGATAAGTTCCTCATACAAAAATAAAAAAAAATGGTTAATGATACAATCATCCAAGTAATTATGATTCAATAATATTAGTCCATTACTAAGATTGGCAGTTATTAGTTATTTCATATGGATGAATCTTAGTAATGGACTAATATTATTGAATCATCAGAACTACGTATTTATGGACTATAGCTCCCCTTTAGTTTCTATCGACGGGATTTTTATGCATCCATACGACTTTTTTTTATTCTTCTCTTCCTTTGCTTTGCTCTAAACCATTAGTTCAATTCGGCGTTCTTTTTATTAATTGCATCCTTCTTTTATTCTATTCATTAAATTCTATTCATTAAATTCACAGTTCCAGACGAAAGTAAAAGACTTCTATTTGATATTTCAATCCCCACCGAAATTCATAGTAGTAGGTCGGATTAGATATATCTTTAGTTCATAGCGAACTAGGCAATATCTAATATCACATATACATGTCTTTCTTCCATAACGGAAACCCATTATTTCTATCTTAGATTCAATAATTCAATCGGGTTCTAGAATCGGTTTTCAAACATCCAAAAGTGGGATTCTAGCCATTAGATTCGCTATACCATACCCAGTATACCATACCCAGTTTTGACTCGCCTTTACCAACCAATTCATTTTTTAGGAATTTCGTTTTTTGAATTCTGCTTTTCTTTTTATTTAGCATTATTACACATGGATAGAATCGACATGTATGAATTTGTTAGGCCAAATTATTGCACAGAAATATCAGTATTTGAGTGATTAAAAAAAAAGTTCATTACAGTTTTTATTTCTATTTTTTGGGGGTGTTTAATATTATTTATTCCCACTTTCTATTACTATTTTCTTTTGTTCAATTGAACAAAAGAAAATAGTAATAGAAAATCTTGATTAGAGTTAGGTATTATCTAAAGTAAATGGGCAAAACAATACAATAATTTTAGAAAAAAGATCTTTATCTCTTTCCCTTTTTTTTTTCATTCCGTAAATAGCATAGCGTAATCCTTTTTTCCTATTACTGTAGATCATCTCATACGGTATTTTTATATTCCCTAAGTCAATTATCTTCGCCTAAGCTAAAAACGAGACTGAATATTTCGAAAACTCGTCAATGATGACCCTCCATGGATTCGCCTATATAAGCCGCGGCTAAGGTGGCAAAAATAAGAGCTTGAATACCACTCGTAAATAATCCAAGGAACATGACAGGTATAGGAACCACTAAAGGTACTAAAGAAACAAGAACAACAACTACTAATTCATCGGCTAATATATTTCCGAAAAGTCGAAAACTAAGTGATAAAGGTTTTGTGAAATCTTCTAAGATGTTAATGGGTAAAAGGATGGGAGTTGGTTGTATGTATTTACTAAAATAACTTAATCCTTTTTTGCTAAGACCTGCATAGAAATATGCGATTGACGTAAGTAAAGCTAAAGCAACGGTAGTATTTATATCATTCGTGGGTGCAGCTAATTCCCCATGAGGTAACTGTATGATTTTCCATGGTAAAAGAGCGCCCGACCAATTAGAAACAAAAATAAATAGAAACATAGTTCCAATAAAAGGAACCCACGGACCATATTCTTCTCCAATCTGTGTTTTGCTAACATCTCGAATGAATTCAAGGACATATTCGAAGAAATTCTGCCCGCCATTTGGAATAGTTTGTGGATTCCGAACAGCTATACTAGCGGAACCTAATAAGATAGCAATAACAACCCAAGAAGTTATAAGGACTTGTCCGTGGACTTCAAAACCTCCTATTTGCCAATAGAAATGTTGGCCTACTTCCACACCAGATATATCGTATAACCTTTTTAGTGTGTTGGTGGAACATGATAGAACATTCATATTGCCCTCTGATAGAAATAGAACTTGAAAGGGAATTATTTTGATTCACCCATCTCTTTTTGCACTTGATTAGTTTAATTTTCTATTTTGGATACTAACAAATCACCAAAATATTCCCAGTAATTTTTATCTCTTTTATACGATTCAAGCGTAGTAACCGATTCCATAAATTTATGGAGTTCAAAAAAGAATTTATTTACCTTATTATTAATCAAGGATTTGATATATAGCTAGAACGACCCTCAGAAATTGCGAATACTAATTTGTTAAGAATTAATCGGATTGAAGCTATAGCGTCATCATTTGCCGGAATCGAAATATCTGCAAGATCGGGATCGCAGTTTGTATCGATTAAACAAATTGTTGGAATTCCCAAAGTGATACATTCTCGAAGAGCCGTATATTCTTCTTGTTGATCAACAATAATTACAATATCGGGCAAGCCTGTCATATATTTAATCCCGCCCAGATATGTTTGCAAGTGAGATAATTGTCTCTTCGACATAGCTGCATCTCTTTTTGGAAGACGATTGAGTTTTCCCGTCTTTTGTTCCGCTCTCAAGTCCCTGAACTTATGAAGTCTCGTTTCTGTAGTGGACCAATTCGTTAACATACCACCGAGCCACTTTTTATTAACATAATGACACCTAGCTTTTATTGCAGCCCATGCTACTAAATCAGCTGCTTTATTTTTTGTACCAACAATTAAAAATTGTTTTCCCCGACTTGCTGCATCAAAAACTAAATCACAAGCTTCTGATAAAAAACGAGCAGTTTTTGTAAGATTTGTAATATGAATACCCTTACGCTTTACAGAAATATAAGGTGCCATCCTAGGATTCCATTTCCTAGTACCATGACCAAAATGAACTCCTGCTTCCATCATCTCGTCTAAATTGATGTTCCAGTATCTTCTTCTCATTCCCCCCCCCCTCCATTTCCTCTTTTTTCAAAAAAAGCGCCGAGGTGCCTTGAACTAAATAATTGTTCCGATGGAACCTTTTTTTCTACCGGGGATTGGCCGTGTCTGTCGATATACGATGCAAACCGCTACCCTCTATTCGTTATTATCTTTATTTTCATTTTCAGGACAACACCAAATGACCTAGAGGTTTTTTTTTTATTAAAAAAGTATGAATCTACTTTTAGTTTTAGGAATTATTAAATCCTCTAAATGATTGTTCTGATGGATCATGGAACTTCGTTGAAATGAAAGAATCAAATAATTATCTGTGGTGTAACAAAATATCTCTGATTTCGCCCGCGAAAAAATTCTTATTTTTGATTTCCAAAGGAATATTCTTATGTTGCCTTGAACAGTGCGCTAATCCTTTGAATCCAGTACCAACGGGTATCAGCCCTCCTATAACAACGTTCTCTTTTAGGCCTTTCAACCAATCGATCCGACCCCGGAGAGCCGCTTTGGCTAAAACTCGAGCAGTTTCTTGAAAACTCGCTTCCGCTATGAAACTTTGAGTATTCAAAGATGTTTTTGTTATTCCCAATAGGATAGCCCTGTAACAGATCGATTCCTCCAAAGCGCGCCCCGTTCGTTCCGCTCGCAACAATCCAATTAGTTCTCCAGGTAAAAAAACATTAGACATTCCATCCTCAGAAACTAATACTTTTGATGTTATTTGGCGCACAATAATTTCTATGTGCCTATTGTGGATTTGTACCCCTTGGGATCGATAAACCTTTTGAATTTTAGTAACCAAAGATATACGACTTTGCACTATAGTTAGCTCAGCACCAATCAAGAACCCCCAAGGAATTCCAAGAATTCTTGTTATATGCTTGTTCCAACCCTCAACTCTTTTTTGTAGGTTCATTGATATTGAATCAACTGAACGAACTTCTAACACTTGTTCCACTTTTGGAAGACCCTGCGTTATATCGCCAGATCTCGATTTTTCATATATAAATGTAACTAATGTATCTCCTTCGGAAAGGATTTCTCCATAATGGCCATGAACAGTTGCTCCTGGAGTAGCTAAATAAGGCTTAGCGGATCTTATTACTATAGAGCCAAGTTGAACAATCAAAACTTGACCCGATTTTAGGCGTGGTCCATTTGTGGCTATACATACATTTTCACAAATAAACTGTCCAATACTGATTATTATAGATGTTTCTTCACAATAATTATTACAATTATTGTGAGGGAGAAAATACCAATTCAAATTGAATGAATTCAAAACGATCTTACTACATGGATCAGGATTCAAAATCCTTCCATTTTCATCCATTAAATAATATTTAAGTACTTGAAAGGTCTGTTTTAAATTTTCAAGTTGCAAATATTTAGTTACTAAAACCGGATTGTGAGTTATTAAATCGTAAAATGCATAAAAATTCACAATTTGAAGGACTGTTCCTAAAGGGCCAATCGAATTCCGAATTTGAAATATAGGATCTTTTGTGATTGATTCTTTTATCACATTGTGATATTTTGCAACATTGAATGGACCCATTTGAAAACAATTAGATGATGACAAAATTATCAAAGATAAGCATTCCTTATCTTTATTTAACAAAGTACGAATAGTTCCGCGATTTTGGCTAGGTGATTGTTGAATCTTTGTTTTGGAATAAAAAGAATTGATATGGGTGTGATCTAACATATTATCAAAGATCAATCCTGAGCTTGACGGATCATTCCTTTTTCTGAGATATAAAATAGGGGATTTCACTAAGTCGATTCTTATAAAATCTCGAATTAGGCCATTTGTACTTACTTCAACAAAGGAAGCATGGGCCTCTTGGATAGAAGAACTTTTTTTGTCTTCGTCCCAATTCAAAATTAAACAAGTTCGAACTAATTGACTACTTGTGTCAGAAATTCTCCGAATTGGTTTTACAGTTTCGTAAACAATATAATTGACAACTCGAAGTTGCATATTATCCTTTTCTTGGAACAA